GGAAGTCGATGACTATTCATAGCTATTACCTTGACACCAAAGAAGCGTTTAACCCAATGCTTTATTTCTGTCCTAGTTGATCCTGATTCGACATTAAAAGTATATTGATTTTTCCCCAATAACCGAATACTTTTGTCTGGAAATATTGCCTATTTGATGTCATCCAGAAATCTATTTTCTCCCCTATGACTTCTAGTCTCAATAAGAATGCGAGCTCTTACTGTTCATATAATATATGAAAATACGTATGAACGTAGGAATCAAAATCATTTTCTACTCAAATACTAATTTGCAACAAATAGAAATAGAAAAGAAGTGATAAACCATTCTTAGAAACAGAACAGGCTTCCTACGTTATGGGATTTTGTATAGAAGAAAAAAACAAAACTGAGGGAATCTCTACCAATTACATATTCCAATCTGCTTGAATACCAGAAAAAAATGGATTCAGTATTTGATCTTTTCGCTGAGATAAAGAAATCAAACTCAGAAACAATATAGAGTCGATTCTTTAGGACTTAACCTTACAGAATTGAATATTTTCTTTTTTTGGATTCCATTGTGCAAAAAATCCTTTGTAGAGAAGAGAGACATTTTTAACTTCTTTTTATTCAATGAAAATTTGAAACGTGATAATTTCTTTTTAATTCCCTTCTAGGCAATAGAGATAAATAAGATAGCCAATTGACTTTCTGTGTAAGAATTTCCGTTCTGGGGTTTCTATATACTAATATATGTTCTTAGATTTGATTGAAATTGAGAAATATTTTTCGTTAAAAGACAATTCGAAATTCAAATCCAAGAATCATTCACAGTCAGGACTAATAGTTAATGGTTCCAATTTTTCATAAATTTTAGTTTTTGTAATAGAAAATCCACACTTGTTTTTCAATCTAAAAGCAAGGGGAAGTTTTTAGACATTGTATGTTTTGAGATACAAGACAATCAAGAAGAGGTAGATCAAATCTAATCAAAAAGGGGAAAGAGCTTTCTTTTCTTTTAGAAAAGGGATTATAGGATTTGAGGTTCAAGCACAATAAATCAAGAAGTTTAGTAATCCATCCCACAAAGGAAAAATTTTCACCCATTAGGTTTTTAGATCGTTTTGGCGGCATGGCCGAGTGGTAAGGCGGGGGACTGCAAATCCTTTTTCCCCAGTTCAAATCTGGGTGTCGCCTGATCAACAAACAAAAAGGTCGAAATCTCTTATTCGGTTCTGCTGATAGAACTCGACCAATTATTCCATCCACAGCAAAAACAAAAGAAAGGGACTGTTAATATGGTTGATTCTAAACACCTCTTCGATACAAAAATGTCAATCCTTGTATCGAGGATTGAAGGAAAGATTATAATAGTCGAAGGGCTATCAAGACTTTCCGACTCCTTCTACTACTAATACTCATGAGTGGATCTTAAAATCCATTGGATACTCGGTGGGTAGGACCGCGAATTCAATTAAAGTAGTAATTGTGGAAAGGACGGCAGATCTTTTCGATACTGTGTATAAATATACCGACTCGCGAGAATCTCTAGAGTATTCATACATTCAATCAATCGGAGAGTGGATAGATAATTTCCTTTGTTTATAGAATTTATAGAGAAAGTGCAAAAAGAAAGCATTTTTGGGGGCGAACCCCCCGCCAAGAATCGAGTATAACGTCGCCCGACTATTTCACATAGATAGCGATCTATCTATTTAACCTTTTTACCTAAAAAAGTTAACAAAAAAGAGTGGGCCTTAGTATTCCTAGCATATTTTACTTGTCTGGAGTCTTTCCCAATTCAAAATCATAGAGGAATTTGTTAGAAGTGGATTTGTTGAATTGGTTCATCAACAGTCTTCGTTCAGAATCCCTTTTTGACTCTGCACCATTGATTCCACTATTATTAATTAGCAATAATGGAAAAATTCTATCATAGAGATAGGGGACATAATTCACATGGATCTAGTAAGTCTCGCTTGGGCTGCTTTAATGGTAGTCTTTACATTTTCCCTTTCACTTGTAGTATGGGGAAGAAGTGGTCTCTAGAAGCACTACTAATTGAGTTGAGGAATCAAACTGTATCAATTGTTTTATAAATCGTTCTGCAACGCATTTTGAACTATTTAATATCAAGATCTCTTCAGTTTTCAATTTCATTGAATTCTGGTGAAGGAATGTATTCTATAAGAGTAAAACGATTCTTTCCGATTGATCGGACCAAATAGATGTATCAAAAAAATAGAATTGGAATATAGAATTGGGCCCTATGTCAATTCCATAGAGAAAATAAATATCAACACTAGAAATAGAAAATATCTACATATATGAAGATAATACGGTAGATTAATCTATATCAAGCCTCTAGCTTTATTAGAACGTATAACTTTAGACACTACAATAACACTAATATTATCGTACGGTAAGAAAGATTCATCGAGTTCTTTCTTACCATACTATCGGATCTCAGAGAATATTGCTCTAGCCCGTCCGTTTCATTTATTCATTTAATACACAAAATTTGGATCCTTTTCATTTGATTTTTCAACCATTGATAAGATCAAGTTTAAGTCAAATTAATTATTTTGACTGACTGTTTTTACGTAAATGATAAGTAGAAAAGCAGTAGGAACTAAAATGAAGAGTGCAGTAGCAATAAATGCTAGAATATTTACTTCCATAATCTCATCGGTTTTTTACGTCACAATAACTCGGGATTTAATCCCCTAGAGATACTCAATCTTGCACCTGTAAATTCAATGAATGGATAACCTCTCGACGATATTGAATCGGATCACTATCATAAATAACAATATCTAAGTGATCAACTCAATTCGTCGTCGAAAATTGAATAGTATAACATAGGGAGATCTTTTATACATACCGAATCCAAAATAGGATTCCCGGTACAATTAAAAATTCCTTTATTTATATTTAGAATAATGTAACATTCGTTTCTCTTCTTTAGTTTATCTTAGGTCTCCCTTGTACAATCATCAAATGTCGTATCATATCACCACCCATCCCTTTCCATTAGTTACAAACCCCCAACAAAGAAGACAAGCAAATCAGAAAAAGATAAGTTCTAAACACTGTTTTTTTTAATGATCTAATTTTCTTGGGAAGACAAAGAAGTGGGATAAAGCTGAGTCTCGGGAAAAAATGGACTCTTTCATCAAATTCACTAGTTTAGGTTTTTTCATTTTAGTTTAGGGTTTGCTCTTTCTTCGACAGGACCCTGAAAAAAATAGAAAGACTTGTAATCAATTCCATTGCGAAAATGGGAAAGGGCTTCTTGATTGATCTTTATCTTTCTTTGAACCTCGGTTATTAGTACTAGATATATCAAAAGCTCAGTGTCCAATTTGAATAAAATTGAGTTTAACCTTCATAGTTAGTAATTGAGGTTACACAAACAAAAAAAGAATCAGAAGGGGAGATTTTGTTAAATTCAGTATTATACAAGAAACGAATTCCTTTTGTGGATATGCGCCCGAGAAAGAGATCCGACTTTGTTCCATTATATGAATGGGGAGAAATCCAAAACGAAGACTCAGTCTCTCTTAGAATACTCACTCTAATAATAATGCTATTAACCAAGAATTGTACTAATCTACATACGTCGTTCTCCTATCAATCAGTCCTCGTTGCAGTGATGAGAACTGCGAAACGAAAAAAAAGAATCCCCTGGGGAATGCAATGCTGCCCCACGGCCCCTCTTTCTATGAAAGAGGAGAGGCCAACTGATGTACCGATTCGTCGGGACTGACGGGGCTCGAACCCGCAGCTTCCGCCTTGACAGGGCGGTGCTCTGACCAATTGAACTACAATCCCAGGGAAGTAAGGGATCTAGCAGAAAAATTGATTCTTTTTTATTCCCCCGTATCAAGTATTTCTGAAGAACAAGGGGGTTCTACCACGAGATGGTAGATTGATGAATTGTTGGGCCGAGCTGGATTTGAACCAGCGTAGACATATTGCCAACGAATTTACAGTCCGTCCCCATTAACCACTCGGGCATCGACCCAGGAAGAATCAATTTTAGGCATATTGGTAATCCCTGACCAACTTCTTTTCGTAGTACCCTACCCCCAGGGGAAGTCGAATCCCCGTTGCCTCCTTGAAAGAGAGATGTCCTAAACCACTAGACGATGGGGGCATACTTGCGCAACCGCTATGATACTTCTTATATGGATACTTAGTATATGAACAATTTTTTTTAATTGTCAATATAATAGGTATGAAGAGATCCGAATTAGCCTTCAGTTTTTGACGATTTCATATTCATGTTGGATTCGTCATTCATATTCAAGAATCATTCATTAGATTCTCCATTTTATTTGTCTATAGAAATCTATATTATCTTTATTTTCTAATAAAAAAATTGCACAAATACGAAAGAAAGATAGGAGTCTTTGAGGGAGTGATTGGTCTGTCAGAAAAGAAAAAGAAAGGGGGGTGAAATTCCATTTCTTACGCTCTCATTGTTAAGATGAGATATCCCTATCGCCCTTTCACATTAAGCTAGGAAATGAACGAACAAAGAAGAAATTTTGGAATTGGAGATCAAGAAGTTATTGAAAATTCCTTTTTATCTAAGAATTTAGTTCGTGGACAAGTAGAATCTCTTCCACATATGATTCAAAAAATTTCTTGAATCTATGTGAAATTAGTAGGTGGACATGGATCAATCACGTTAAGTTCGTTCTGATGAGAATCCATTCAATAAAAGAAAAGCAATTAAAGAAAGTTGGTTTTGAAACAAAATTCCTTGCCTTTTACCCTAGACTTGCTAGTTAAGAATAAGCCAATAGCGGCGATGAGTTTACAGTATGTACTTATGTATATATATATACTTATACTTACTCTATCTATATATATATACTTATATATAGAAAATATATTTAGCTACATATAAGATTTTACCCGCATACTATATAGTATAGTGACCCATTCACGGATTAAATAAAATGGGTCCCTTTAACTCAGTGGTAGAGTAAGGACATGGTAAGGCCTAAG